TAAAAAAAATATATATCCATAAAATATACTCTTTACTTTATTCTATACTTGCAATAGATAGATTCGAACTACCATTCTAAGATCATGAATCTTATATGTTACCATTACATTATATTGCGTATTAAAGATTAATATCTTAATATGTCTATTAATATATTAATCAAATCTCTTGTATTGCTAGATCATTTATTTTGATAATATGACCATAACAAATAATTATATATATAAAAAGTTATAAAGAATATTATAAAAATATATATCTATTTTATATATTTCTTTATGTATAGATATTCTATTATATTACCTTGTCTATACTATAAAATATACCTCATTATACACATATATACAAATATTTATATATATATTATATAACTCACATATTCTTATATATAATTATATAGATTTATACTAAAATAAAGAAATAATGAAAATAAGTCACAAAGATATAAATTCTTTTATAAGAATAATGATAAAGAATAACTCAAATTACTATATCAGATCTTATTTTTATAATTACAGGAATAAAAGAAATAAATAAATGTAAAGATAAATAAAGAATAGAGAGAATAGAAAGAATGAAAGGATGATATTATGAAAATAAGTCTATTACTACTATTTACAAATCAATAGTCAATGTATTCTAGTCTTAAGATGCCTATATTCATACTTATACACCCTTATTAATCCTATAATATATACATATATCTCTATATATACACATATACATACATAAATATTATCTTATTTAAATAAATATGTCTTTATATATACTTATATTGTCTTAATTATATACATAATATTTCTCATTATTACACAATTAATCTTATTTATATACATATATTATGATATCTATAAATATACATATACATCCTTAATAATATTATCACATATATTCATATCCTCTTATTTATATACACATATACATAAACATATATAATTAAATATAAATAGAATGATGCCGAAAATGATAAGATGCCTAAGATGATATAATGTAGATATATAAAAATATGAATAATTAATGTAATGAGACAGAGTCTTTAATATAACCTGAAAGTAAGATACTAAATACATAAGCTTGGATAATAGCAATACCGAATTCTAATATTGTAATAGCAACAACAGCAACAATAGGAATGATACCACTAACAAAACCTAATAATGAAGAACTCATTAAACTAATGATTAAAGAACCTAAGATTAACATAAGAAGATGACCGGATAAGATATTAGCACCTAGACGTAAACCTAAAGAAATAGCTCTAGAAGAATAAGATAAAGCTTCGATAAGAACTAGAACAGGGACTAAAGGAAGTGGAGTACCTGATGGAACAAATAATGCAAAGAATCCTCAACCATGTAAATATAATCCTAAAATAACATTACCAAATCATAAAGCTAAGCTAAATGAAACTATAGCAACTAATTGAGCTGATATAGCGAATGAATAAGGGATCATAGATATAAGATTAGCGATAAATATAAAGTTAAAGATAGTGAATATTAAAGGGAAATAGATACCACCAGCACGTCCTATTTGTGATGAAACTAAATTATATATAGTATCATATAATGCAATAATAGCAACAGTTCATCTAGTACCTTTTAAAGAAGTATTAGCAATAATAGAACTATAACTTAAGATTAATAATACGACGATAATAATATAAAGACTATAATTAGTGATTGATAAAGTTAAATAATTATTAATCATTAATAAAGGTTTGATTTCGAATTGATCAAGAGGTGAATAAAACATTGTATTTTATAAATAAACCGGAATGGTTAGAATATGAATTAAATAATCAATAATAATGATATTAGACACGAATTATTATAGTTCTAGCTATAAGAAGACGTAAGATATTAGGTAAAATAATAGTAGCAGTTAAATATAGTAAAATAGATAAAGCTAAGATACCGAAAGATAGTAAATTCATTCAATAAAAAGGAATTAATTGAGGCATTTATATGGAAATAAATAAATGATATAATAATAAAGGACTAATCAGATTGAGAGGACTCGAACCTCTAGTTTCCTACACCCAATGTAGACTCGTTACCAATTACGATACAATCTGGGCTTATTATAATAGCTAGATTTAAAATATATTAACATCAGAGATAATTTATATAAATAATTATATAGACTTTAGATAATAAGACATCATGTAGGGAATTGAACCCTTTAAAATTTATTTGCAATAAATTCTTAGCACCAGCTAAAAACATGACGATTATGATAGACGTGAATCGAACACGCACAGTGGCAGTGGAAATGCCAGGGTCTACCATTAACCTACTATCATTATAACTTACCTTTATATGAATATATATAATAATCTTGTACTTTGTCATATCATATTAATTATACCATTTGGAAATAATCCATATCATATTGTTGGTATTATCAATGATAACATTAATATATTCTCTCTAAATGTACAATCACTTGTCAATGAAACAAATGGACTTTTAATACCTCCTGTTAATCTATTTGTAACTTTCAACATATATGCAGCTGATAATAATACTGATAATGCTGATATAGCACCTAATATAGATGAACGTTGTATAGCACCAGTTAAACTAAATAATTCACCAAGGAAATTAACAGTTAATGGAGTACCGATATTACTAAATGATAAAATTAATAAATAGATAGATAATATAGGCATATACGTTATTAATCCTTGATAATAATATATTAATCTATTATGATAACGGTCATATAATATACCACCAACTATAATAAATAGAGCAGGTGAAACAAAACCATGTGCTAAACTCATTATTAAACTACCATGAATACCGTAAATACTATTGGATAATATACCTAAGATACATACAGCCATATGACTAATAGAACTATAAGCTACTATAACTTTAAGATCTGATTGTCTTAATGTTATTAAAGATGTATAAATAATAGTGATAACACAAATAAGATATACGACAGGTGTATATAGTACAGTGGCATCTGATAAACTAGGTATAATTAAACGTATAATAGCATAAATAGCTAATTTAAGTATGACACCGGCTAGAAGCATAGAACCAGCTAATGGACTTTCACTATGGACAACAGGTAGTCATGTATGGACCGGAACTAATGGTGTTTTAACCATGATACCAATAGATAAGCTAATAAATAATATACATTGTAAATCTGTATTTAATACTACGAGACTTATAGATTGATAATCAGTATTTCCTATTAATACTTCATATGTCCCTATGGCTAATAGCATAAATAAACTACTAAATAATGTATATATTAATATATAATCTGATGCTTTATCTCTATTATTAGCACCATATAAACCTATTAATATAAATAATGGAGCTAATGAGGCTTCAAAATAAACATAGAATGATAACATATCTTGACACATGAAATTAATCAATAATATGGCACCTAGAGTTAAGACTAATTCATAAAATAATATATTTTTAACATTATTTCAATTAGCGATGATACTTAATGGTAATAAATAAGCAGTTAATAAGATAAAGATATCAGCAATACCATCAGAAGTATAATAGATACCGATTTCATTTCAATCGGATAGAGTTGGGATAACTAATAAGATACTTGATATTAAGATTAAAGGTTTAGCATAATTGGCTAAAGATCTACTTAATAAAGTGATACTTAGTAAGAAAAGGATATAAATTAAAGACAATTTAAAGTTGTGTTGACTAAAAGAATATGATTAATGGGATTTGAACCCATAAGAAATTAAACCTAAATTAATCGCGTATACCAATTCCGCCATAATCATTCGGGTGCAACGTGATTCGAACACGTGGGTCATAAACCTTGATAGCTCAAATATCATACCTTAAACCACTCAGTCATACACCCTTAAATATATATAATATATATGTTACCTATTTAGCCTTAAGACACAAGTGAGTAAATATAGCTATATAATGGAGATAATATTAAATATCAAAATATAAAATGACAGCAATATTAACTACATTACTTATATATTATATGAGTAGTAATAATTTGATTACATTGTTAATAGCTATAGAAATATTATTATTAACAGTTACATTGAAAATAATTAGTATCGGTGGTTACTATGATGACAGTTATGGTACTATTTATAGTTTAATTATATTAATCTTAGCAGGTGCAGAATCAGCTATAGGTTTAAGTTTATTAGTAGCTTATTATCGTTTAAGAGGTTCAATAGGACATAAAATATAAATGAATTATTTAATATATAATCATGAAGAAACAATATGAAAGAGTTTTGGTAATTGATTGAATATTGGTAATCTTGAAATACAATTCGAATTATCAATTGATAATCTATCAATGACTGTTTTAGTTCCTGTAGGTATCGTTACTCTTTGTGTTCTATTTTATGCTATATTTTATATGGCCAGTGATCCTAAACGTAATTTATTCTTAATTGTCTTAAGTGTATTCGCCTTATTTATGGTTTTATTATTGACAGGTGGTAATTATCTTCTAGTCTTTATCGGTTGAGAATATGTTGGTGTTATATCTTATATATTAATATCATTTTGATCAACACGTATAGCAGCTATGAAATCAGGATTATCAGCTATATTAATGAATAGAATGGGTGATACATTCTTTGTAATTGCATTAGGTATTATGATTATAAATTATAATGCATTGGATTTTGAGACTATAAATAGTTTGACTAAACATTTAGATAGTAATATTGTTAATATTATAGCTATATTATTAACATTAGCCGCTGTTGCTAAAAGTGCACAATTAGGTCTACATTCGTGATTACTTAACGCAATGGAGGGTTGGGGCGTAAAAATATAAAAATATATAATAAAATATAAAATTAATGAATAAGATCATAAAAATTAAATTAGAAGTTAATATTGCGGTTTATAAAAATAAAGAAATGATGAAAAGAAATATAAATAATAATATATTTAATATAATATGTATTAGGAATTATAGTTCTATAAGTAAAGAATCTCGAAAAGGTAAATTTATATGAGTATATGATATAACTACAAAGAAATTAATTAATAATAAACCATTTAGATCAAAATCAGAATGTTCAAGAGAATTAAATATAGATAGAAAAACAATATCTAAATATATAAAATTAAATGAAGTATATAAATATAAATATTTAATTAAAACTGAAGAGATTAATGAAACTTTATTAACTAATAATGACATTCGTTTATCAGCGAAAGCGTTAGAGATAATCGAAGGGGAATTATTAGGGGATGGACATATAGCTTTAAGTAAGAATAAGAAATCAGCTAGATTAGCATGAACTTATTCAAATAAATTTAAAGGTTATGTCGAATATTTAAAATATAATGTATTATCAGAAATATGTACTGATACAAAAGCATCTAAATATCCAAAATTAGAAACTAAACAATTATGATTTAGTTCTAGATATAGACCTGACATATTAGAATTACATAAAAGATGATATAGATATGACAAAATCAGCAAGAAATATATAAAGATATTGCCTAAGGATATAGAATTAACAGCTATAAAATTAGCACATTTATTGATGGGAGATGGTAGTTATAGTGATACTATTTTATTATGTACTGATGCATTTACAGAAGAAGAAGTATTATTCCTAAAAGATAAATTAGAGCATGATTTTAAGATAAAATCAACTAAATATATAATAAAATATTTTATATTAGAAGATCTTAGATTTAGACACAGATTACGTATACGTGTATCATCAAAAGATAGAATGATATCATTAGTAAAAGATTATGTTTTACCTGAATTTTATTATAAATTAGGTATTAATAATTAATCTTTATCTGGCCCTCTTTAAATTTCACTATTTGCTGAAATCTCCTTATTTAGGATAATCAGCAGGAAACCAATTTATCAAATTAATAAATGTAGAATCCTTAGAGACTATATGTGAAACATATTATCATTAATATGATGAGATAGTCCAATATAATATGTAAATATTATAACAAATTGCCAACACCAGTAAGTGCTCTATTACATGCCGCTACTATGGTTTGTGCCGGTATCTATGTATTAGTTAGATCATATTCTATCTTAGAATATTCACCTAGTGTTTTAATCTTTATCTGTTGATTAGGTGGTTTTACTACTATTATCAGTGGTTTAATCGCTTTATTCACTAATGATATTAAAAGAGTTATTGCTCTTTCTACTATGTCACAATTATCTATTATGATGTTAGCTATCGGTATTAGTAATTATGATCTCGCTATTTATCATTTATATTGTCATGCTTTCTTTAAAGCTTTATTATTTATGGGAGCAGGGTCAATAATACATAGTGTATTATCTGAAACACAAGATATGAGAAAATATGGAGGATTAATTAATTATTTACCATTTAGTTATATAGCGATATTTATAGCATCATTATCATTAATGGCTATACCTGGATTGACAGGATATTATAGTAAAGATATTATCATTGAAAGTTTATATGGATCATATTCATTTAGTGGTTATATATTATATTATATAGCTGTAGGTTCTGCTACATTAACTAGTTTATATAGTATAAGATTATTATATTTAACATTCTTAAATGAGCCTAAAGGAAATAAATATATATATAATTATGTACATGAGAATACGGGTATGTTAATACCGATGATAGTATTAATATTCTATAGTATATTTATTGGGTATAGAAGAGATAATGTAATAGGACATTATGCATTAAATTTACCAACAAACAATTACTTTATAGATACTGAGTTTACAATACCTTATTATATTAAATTACTACCATTAATAATGGGACTTACTTTATCTATAATCTTATTATATTATTATGAATATAATTATAAATTATCTAATAGCAAGATCTATAATTACTTCAATAATAGAATATATTATGATCAATTATTAAATAATATAGTTATACGTCCAGTCTTAACTTTAGCTGGATCTATGAATAAATATATAGATCAAGGTTTACTTAAAGTTTTAGGTTCCACAGGTGTTAGTAGAGCTATAACCTTTATAAATATAACATTTATATTAAATCTACTATATCTATTCTTGAACTTCAATTATTCTATTATAAATGAATAATTAAATTTTATAATATTCTGTACTTGGTATATCTTTTAGATATTGTCTATCTATTTTTAATACTTCTAATATTACTTCTAATACAAATGCTATTATTAATATAGTTAAAAATATAATTAATATTATTAATCCATATAAACCATTAATATATGCACTAGTTACATAGGGTAATATAGATGATATTTCTAAATCAAATGGTAAGAATAATATAGCAACAAGTATAAAGGCTACAGAAAATGCAGCTCTAGATTGTTGATAAGATGTGAAACCACATTCAAATGGACCTGTTTTATCTATATAAGCATTACTAGGAGCTAATAATCAATTTAGACCTATTAATAATATAGCAACAATAGGTGCAATAATCATATAATATATAAACATTAATTCAATAATAAAGTTAACCCTTCTAATAATGTTGGTAATATTAAGTATAGACTTATCAATATTACTATATATATACTTATTAATAATGATATTGTACTATTTAATAATACTTTATCACCATTATTATTTAAATTAGTAGCTAATTGTTTAATTATATATGCATAATAATATGTTGCTATAACACTAAATATAATTATACCTAAACTTTCTAAATAAAGACCTGAATCCATTAAGGCTACGATGATATAATATTTACCATAAAAACCAGGTAGAGGAGGAATACCAATTAGTGAGAATAGACATATTATAAATATTATAATTAATGTATTATTATTTAATATTAATTCATTAACATTAACAATTGGTGATCATTGTGAAGCAGGTTTAATTGAATATGATCCTATGGCTAATATACAATAGAATATTAATATATGAGTTAAACTATACTGTAATATATATAAATAATAAGCTTGGTCAGCTAATACAACTGCTGTTATTAAATAACCAAAATTTAATATCCCACTATAAGCTAATATACTTTTAATAGTAACTTGATATAATGGCATATATGCTGCTATTATTATTGATAAATAAAATGATAATAATAATATTTGTGAATTAAATAATGCTATATTTATATATATAAATGACATTATTGATACTTTAGCAACTATACTTATATAAGCTGTTATATATGTCGGTGTATAACTATATACAGCTATACTTCAACTATGTAATGGAGCTAATCCCATTTTGAATATAAGACCTATAATTAAAATATTAAATGAATTAAATATTGTGTCATTACTATTAAATAAATAATATGTACTTAATTCATTAAGATTTGTTAACCCTGTCTCATGATATACTTCAGCTGATGATAATAATATTAATACTGAAGCAATACCACCAGTAACGAAGTATAATATAGCACCACGAGTAGCATTATAAGATTTATTATAAACACCAGTAATAATATAAAGAGAATAAGATTGTAGTTCTATAACGACGTATAAAGGGATAAGATCATTTACCATTGGCAATAGAACTAAACCAATTAAATTAATAATCATTAATAAAGCGATTCATTTATTGTTAGTGATGAATTTATTAATAATAGTAGTATATAATAATAGACTTAATACTAAGATTAATAGCAATATAACTATAGGACTATTACCAGGAGTATATTTAAATCAATCATTGAATAAAGTTATATTAGTATATTGTAGATTGAGACATTCTCAAGCTAAATAACTAATGAATAATAGACTAATTGATGATAATCTATTATAATGTTGTGTATTTGGATTATAAGCTAAATAAACTATTAATGAAACTAATGATATTAGTAACATATGACATAAGGGGATTCGAACACCTATATCATTATCCGTAGTAATGTGTATTACCTTTATACTATATGTCAATAAGTGAATAAATAGATTAAACACCGTATAATAATAAGAAACTAATCATTAATGAGAATAAACCACAAGCTTCAGCTAAAGCGAAACCTAAAATAGCTTGAGGGAATAATGTACTACGTAAAGAAGGGTTACGTGATGTACCATTAATTAAAGCTACGAATACTAAAGCGATACCTATGGCAGCACCTCCTAATCCGATAGTAGCTATACTAGCACCTATATACTTAGCAGCAAGAGCAAGTTGCATTTCTAAGTTCAATATAATCTTAATATATATTATGTCATTGTTAGCTTAATAGGAATCGAACCTATATTTCCCGATTATCAATCAGGCTCTCTACCGTTGAGATATAAGCTAGTTATTTATAAATGAATAGTTAATATTTTAATAAACCCCGAGCAAGTTCCCTTACCCGAACTGTATTTCAACTTATAGCATATCTTTCTCTTTTAAATAAAGATTCAATTATCTAATTATATATTAAATTATTTCTCGCTTATCTTATTATAGTATATTATCTATATATAAAAATGAATATAATCAGTATTCCATTATATATAAATATATAGTTATAACTCAATATACTTATATCTTAGTTCTATATTACTTTTAAATAATTCTATTATCCCCCAAATAAATAATAAATCTTATTTATCTATAATATATTGTAAGCTATCAATATTATATTTAATTCTTTATAATCATAAATACATTATAATCTATCTTATTTCTGTATAACTTAATATATTACTTTAATTAGTTTTATAACGTATTCAGATACTTATAGATTGATATCTAATTATTAGTTTCTTAAATATAACATAATATAATAATTTAATATTCTTAAATAATAAATCTTTATAAGATTCATCTGTGCTATTGATGAGTGATTAGTGCGAAATATATGACAAATTCACCATATTTTACTAAAATATGATTACTGACAGTTCCTCTTTAATAATACCGAGTTGCAGGTATTAATTCATTTAAAGATATAATTCCATGATTTAACTAGTTCACTTAAATCTCTTTCTAATAGATTTATAATTAATAGTTAATTCGTATCACACCTGTAGCCCATTCCATAAGGGTCATGCGGATTAGTCTTCAACCTTTACTTACTATTATATCTCTATAATACAATTTTATAAAATTTAATAATTTAAATTCTAAACAAGGATTTCGTTCATTAAATAACTTAATAATAAACCATGATGGCATGAACTGACGACAACAATGTAACGCCTGTAAAATATTTAATAAATAAATATAATATTCAAGGAATGGTAAGGTTTAAGGAGTATCGTCCAATTAAACAGCATGATCCACTGTACCGGTATATAACCGTCTAATGTATTACATTTCATTCTTGCGAACGTACTAGTCTGGTGGTATATTCTTAATGTTAATTTGCTCAAATTACTCTTATTCTTTTTGATCGCTTATATAACTTCTATATCGGTTGTGTTTGATATATAATTATATATACATTACAATTATAAATTAATATAAATCTATATATTAATTCACACTACAAATCTAGAATTTTAAGATAAATTACTTTAAAGGTTAAATCAATTAACCTCCATATTTCAAATATAATGTACATGTATCTATCTATATTTACATTTTATTACATCTAGAATTTTTTTATCATATAAATATCTATACATTAGTTAATAAACATATCAATTTAGAACTATATACAATGCATATTATTAATAATTTAATATTAACAATATTTTTATAAGCTTATATATTTATATATTAATATATGAATATAGAAATATAAATAAATGTATAATAAATCAATATGTTTAGACTATAAATAATAATGTATAGAACAAGCTTTATAAGAGATAATTAATTTGCGTGATATACATAGTTTACGGCTGTAGTTAAATGGGTACCGAATCCATGTTACTATTACAGCTTTCATCCCTCAGCGTCAATCTTACATTTTAACTTCTTTGCTGTCTATTATATGTCATAGCATATTAACTCTTTATATAATTTACATGTTAAATTTAATAAGATTCTATTACAATATATATTTTACATTTATAAAAAATATATAGTCTTTATTCTCATAAAGTTTAAGCCTACGGATCCTTTAAACCAAGGATGATAAACGCTTGCCCTGTGTGTATGACCGCTACTGCTGGCACACATCTTAGTAAGGACTAAATATTATTAATCATCATTATTGATTAATATATTAAGATAATAATTTAGATCTTTATTCCGTTTCATTCTATAGGCATTCAATAGAATATACTCTTTTCATTAATATGAATCACACATCTCAATATGATTTGGAGTTAACTACTTAGATTAGATAATTTATATCCCCAATTATAGTGATAAAATTACTTTGCCAGATCTAATATCTTTAATAGATAACATGATCAATCTTACGATCATTGTCAATAATTCCCCACTGCTGCTACTAATAGTAGTAGATATTTATCTATGTGCTCCTTTAGGCTTCCACCTTGGAGTAGAGGTCTCTGGCTAGTATAAACTAATACCTACATCTCTAAGGGTATAACCCTCTTATTACTCACCTGATCGCTCTCATACTAATATAATATATTAATATAATAACTTGCATGTGTTATGTCTCTATTTAGCGTTGTATCGAAACCTACATCAAATTTATGTAGTTAAAGCTAAGTGTTGAACTACTCGGAATTGAACCGAGATCAATCCATTATGAGTGGAGCGCTCTACCATTGAGCTATAGTTCATTATGTTACCTAACATAATTATGAATATATATAATTTAATTATTATTATTAGCAGTACCAATATAGAATAAGATATTCTCTAATGTTGATATTAATGGTACTATAATAATATAATGAGCAAAATAATAAATAGTTGCAAATTGTCCTAAGGCGATATAAGGGATTTCTACATGTAATTGACCTAAGTTTCCTAATAATAAGAAATTGAAGACAAATAAGTAGAAAGCTAGTTTAGATAATATCTTAAATGAATTACCTCTGATGATTGATCTATCAGTGAATGGTAATGTTAATAAGATTAAAATTGCACCAAACATAGCAAGAACCCCTCCAAGTTTATCAGGTATACTTCTTAAAATAGCATAGAATGGTAATAAATATCATTCTGGAACGATTGAAGGAGGTGTTACCATTGGGTTACCAGGTATATAGTTATCTGAATGCTTATTATTGGACTATATCTTCATATTTATTTATGTCATTTAAACTGTAATGATTTTCAATAACTATTATATATTGAATCTGTTTCATATGCTTTTAATACTTTTAAATTATTAAATGTCTTCACTAATAAGAATCTATTTAATTTATAACTCTTACTATATCTATGTGTCTTTTTCACATATTTATCTATTAAATCTAGATCTCTTATCTCTCATTTATATAAACCATTATTAGCTCTTATATATTTAACTTCTCCATTAAATATATGTTTATAATATATTATATCTTTATAATATAAATCTGTCATACTTATATATAAATATGGTATTGGATTATATCTATAATTAATTTCACCGATAGCATCAAAATAACCACTAAATCATGCATTTTTATCATTAATTTTAATAGGATATATAACATCTATTTTTAATAAATGACATACATGAGCTAATTGTGATAATCTTTTACTTTGTCTAATATTTCCATTGATATCATGTATCAATCTAATTATACTATCTTTATTCTGTAATTTATATCTTACTGAATGATGACCTGCTCTATATTTTATAGAACCACCATATCTCTTTTGTATTAATTTTAATAATTTAACCTCATCAAAACTTAAAGTTATTTGTATAAATGTTATTTTCTTCGATTTTACACCTAAGAAACCAGATCCATCAATTAAACCTGCTAATCATTCTTTGAATTTTATATCTCTATTAGATTTACTATTATAATTTCTTTTAAATGTTAAAATATGTGTGCGTTTAGTCTCTGAAATTCCTACTTTATAATTTTTATTATAATTATATTTGGTTATTTGCTGATTGTATCATAATATAATATTATAATATTTCCAGCATTTAGCACAATACATTATTATTAATATAATAATTAATAATAAGGGCCATTCTTGACCTAATGAATTTGGACTATAGAATACGAATAAACTAAATATTAGTATAAATACGAATACTGTTACTAGATCCTTAAATATGAAATAAGGATGCATTGGTAATCTATCTATATTACCTGTTATACCTAATGGGTTAGAAGATCCATTTACATGTAATGCCATTAAATGCATACAAACTAATGCACTTAAAATGAAAGGTAAAAGGAAATGTAAAGCAAAGAAACGTTGAATTGTTGGATTACTTACAGAGAAACCTCCTCAAATAACATTGAACTGACCATTTTATGTATAATTATATACATTTATAATTTATTACTAAATTAATTAGACTATATCATCAACCATTTGATTCTGGTTGTTAGGCTTTCTTGGTTAGATTATTGTTATATTACTCACTAACTAGTCGTTGAACGTTTATTATCCTTTATTATTATATAGATAATACTTCGCTGCGAATTTAATTATTTATATTTATAATTATTTTCGCAATTAACCTAATTGTCATTTATAAATTACTTTATAAAGCCGCTTATCTTTATTTTTATATTTTTTATTATAAATAAATGAATAAAATGGTAAGATTAAGTAAACGGAACTAAATCGTTTCCAATAAATGGTATAGCTGATAAAAGATTAGTGATAACTGTAGCACCTCAATGACTCATTTGACCATAAACTAGACAATACATATATCGACTGTACATTAAGCATCATTACGAAACCCAAAGATGAACCAGTCTGTAGCGAGAGAACTCGACGGTCTTATATCTTTAACCGTTAACATCTTTGTAGTTATATTTTGTTCCTTAACCGGGGCCCCTTCCCCGTTTAAGTCAGGGGCAATATAACTATCTATTATTTCTTTATATCTGTTATTGCTCTTATTCATAAAGACGATATAAGCCCTTATATATTATATACAGAATAACGAAATTACTTACATGTATTTATGCTTGCATGTTATTATATTTATACAATAATGCTTTTATGCTTGCATGTATTAATACATACGTACAATTATGCTTGTATGCTTGAATGTATTTATGCTTAAATGTATTTATGCTCGCATGTATTTATATATTAAAACAATAAAATATTTATGCTTGCATGTATATATTCTATATAATACAATTATAGAATAATGTAATAATGAATTAATATAAATAAACAATAAAACTAAAATATGAATAAAAGAATAAATGTAAATAAACAAATATGCAAATAAAAGAGAATAAAAGATAAGAAATAAAGATATTAGGCTATTATCTATAAACCTAAGAAAGCGATAGCCATAGTTAAAACAAAGATTATAACACCTACAACTCAAGTCATAGTTCTTGGAGTTTTATAACTTCCATAATATAAAGCTTTACCGATATGGGCATACATACATAAGAAGAAGAAACTAGCTCCATTAGCGTGTATATATCTTAATAATCAACCAGCATTAACATCTCTCATGATGTGTTCAACACTATCAAAAGCTAATAATAAATTACTACTATAATGCATAGCTAGGAAGACACCAGAAGCGATTTGAATAACTAAACAAAGACCTAATAAAGAACCTAAGTTTCATCAGTAGTTTATACTACTAGGTTGTGGACTATCAATTAAATAGCTATTAACTAATGACAGATATGTATTAGATTTACGGATAGGCATATTATTTTAAATATATTCTTATATAAATAAGAAATAATGCAGAAATAAGGATATGAAGAATGTAGAAATTTAATTCTATAAATATATGATAGATATATGCATCTTACCTAAGAATAAAGATGTAATTTAATGAATAGATATGTATAAGGAGAAAAGAATAATTAGATTAATAATGATAAGTTATTAATAATGTTGGATTAAAATAGGTAATTCAATAAATGTATGATAATTAGCAGGTCTAGATAAAATTAACTCTAAATCTGAATTTCTAGTAGATCTAGTGTTATTAGACTCTAAGAAATCAGGAGTAACTTGAACTTCTTCTCTTTCATTTTCACCATTTTCTAATTGAACTAAAACACTATAAAGTGCGATTATAACTGATAAGATAGACATAATTGAACCTCATGATGAGATTAAATTTCAACCATAGAAAGAATCAGGATATTGAGGTATACGTCTAGGCATACCATTTAATCCTAAGAAATGCATTGGTAAGAATATAATATTAACTGATATGAATAATATTCAATAATGAACTTCAGCTAATACTTTATTATAATTTAAACCAAACATAGAAGGACCTCAATAATAATAACCACCAATTAAACTAAATAAGGCTCCCATAGATAGAACGTAATGGAAATGACCAACTACATAATAAGTATCATGGAAAGCAACATCAATACTAGCATTTGAAAGCATTACTCCAGTAGTACCTCCAATAGTGAATAAGAATAAGAAACCTAGAGCAAACAACATCGGTACGGCTAAACGCAGTTCACCACCATATAAGGTTGCCAATCAAGAGAATATTTTAATACCTGTAGGGATTGCAATAACCATAGTAGCACTAGTGAAATAAGCACGACTATCAATATCTAAACCGACAACATACATATGATGACTTCAAACTAAGAAACCTAGAAGACCGATGCTACCGATAGCATAAATCATACCTATTTGACCGAAGATTTGTTTTTTGGTATAGGTTGAGATGATATGTGAAATTATACCAAAACCGGGGATAATTAAAATATAACAAGGAGTAATTTATATTAAGGAATATATTATATAATAAAATAATATAATTATAATATCAAATATACAATTATTTAGGTTTATGTCATTTTGAATAAATATTAATATCATTTAATTTGTTACATAATTTTGTAACTGATTTAAAATTAGAGCCATATACAAAAGGATCATTCATAATCATATTATGAACATCTCTTCAATAAAGATATTGAGTGTATCTACGAGAATGTAAAGAATATTTGTTGAAATAATCAACAAGATTGGGATTACTCTGATCATTAGATCTATATCAATATAATTGATCATTTTTCCGATCTCTACCAACAATACCACCAAATTCTTTACGAATATCATTTAAGAAGAATCTATCTTCAGAACAGATAAATAATCATAAAGAGATTTTAGTATTATTACTATCTTGATCTCTCTCAATATTAGCATAAAAGAAACCAGTAGCATCAGTTAAACCGGCTAAATAACTATTTTCAAAATCTAATGGATTAGTATTCATAGTAAATATTTTATTATAGCCATAAAGTGATAAAAAATCAATCACTTCTTTATATAAATCATGGTGTCTTATTCTACCATTAACTAAATTAAGACATCTTAAAATGTTATTTTCACCTTCAATTGTAAACTCATCATTCAAAAATAATATAGTACCAAAACCTAACTCCTCCTTAAGATAAAATGCCAAAGTTTTACCACCGTATTGATAATTTATAATTATCTTATTTTTAGTAACACGACCACAACCATCCAAAATACCAGCTAAATAATAACCAAAATCATGATCTTTTTGATTTTAAAATCTATTTAATTCTTTAGGATCGATACCATTAGGATTAAGATCATTAAATCCATAACCAAGCGGGAAACTTGGGTATGGTACTACGTCCGGTATTATCTTTCTTCGTTCAATAATATATCATATTCAATTCTTTTTTTCTTATTTAAAAGCTTGGACTATATCTTAAATTAATTTATTTTAATTTTATCGCGTTTAGTCTCTGAAGATCCTACTTTATAAATCTTAATTTATATTTGGTTTCTCGCTGATTAATTTTTATATTAATAAAAAAATCTTCCCAGCATTTAGCGATATATATGAGGCTTATGTATATATCATCACCTCAGGATGCATTTTGGACTATATCTTCTACTCTATTATAGAGTAGTTACACTTGTAGTCTCTGAGATATCTACTTTATAATTTTCTAATTAATAAATTATATTTGGTTATCTGCTGATTACTTTAAAGTTCCCAGCATTTAGTGTAATACATATATAATCTCACAATTATATAGGGCCATCCTTGACCAAAGAATCAGAATAAATGTTGATATAACACAGGATCACCACCAGCACCTACATCATAAAAACCTGTATTAAAATTACGATCCATTAATAATAATGTAACACCTGCAGTTAAAACAGGTAAAGATAATAATAATAATATAGCAGTAAAGAATATAGATCAAGCAAATAAAGGCATATCAGTCATATGAATACCAATACTTCTCATATTTAATGTAGTAACAATAAAGTTAATAGCACCTAATAATGATGAAATACTAGTTAAATGAATGGCAAATATGGCTAAATCTACAGATGGACCAGAATGTGCACTAATAGCTGATAATGGTGGGTATCTTTACAGTTTATAATTCCATATAGATAAGAATCTATACTCTTATTATTTCAATTATTTACATAATTGTTCGGACTATACCTTATAAATATATATTAATAAATAATTAAATAAAACGATTTATACTTTGTTGTATTTTACACAATTTACTATTATTATTTCTATAATTTAAATATGATTTCTTTCATAAATTAAATTCATAACTTTTAATACCATAAAATATATTCTTATTATTAGATTTAATAAAATATCTAATTATATTATTTATATTTCTACTATTTGCAGTCTCTATCATATTAAATATTTCTTTATGCTTAACTTTAGCATTAATATGAAATATATATTTAATAGAATATATTATAATTGGATCTAATGAACTTATACTAAATATATGTATATATCTATCTCTATCTTTATTTATTATAAATCTACCTTTAGCTTCTATAAAACCTGTTAATCAACTTTTAGATATTTTATCTTTTATATCATTAATTGATTTAATATTATTATAATTTATATTATTTCAAATTGGTGAAATATAATCTTTAGGCATATTATTAATAGAAATATATTTTATTTTTAATAATTTATCTTTTTGACTTAAAGTTAAGTCATTATTTATTAATAAACATTCTTTAAATTTAATATAATCATAATATTTATGACTTAATAAAGGATATTTATCAAATATAGGAAATATTACTCTTTCAATATGTCTCTTATCTCTTATGATATAACTTACTTTATTATTATATTTTATTATTTTACCAACTTTTAATTCTTTTTTAATTTTATGGAGTAATTGTTCTTTATTTTTATTTTGTGTTATATTATATTCATATATCACTTTAGTTTTATTTATATTTATTTTAAATGTTCCATCACCATCAGTAAATCCTACTAATCATGATTTAAAATTTAGATTTTTATTATTCATTATTTATATATTTATTATCATGTTAAGTCTCTGATGTATAAATATTAATTTATACAGGCGTATTATCCTATAGTTATATACATTATTACTTAATAATATTAAGATATTAAGTAGTATATAAAATATATTATTGATAATAATAATATAAGGATTTTCACGCATCGAATGATATTTAAATACGGCATATTTTACCGTTCACCCAGTTCCAGCTCCTGTTTCTATTAATAATGATGCTATCACACATACTAATGCAGGTGGTAAACATCAAAAACTAATATTATTTAATCTAGCAAAAGCCATGTCAACACCACCAATCATAATTGGTAAGTAAAAATTACCGAAACCACCTATAAGAAAAGGCATTACAAATAAGAATATCATAGCAATAGCATGTCCTGTTACAAGAACATTAAACACTTGATTATTCCCATGTAAGAACATAGGTCCAGGACCAGATAATTCTAATCTAATAATTACAGACATAGCAGTTGCTACCATAGCACAGATCATACCAAATATCATATATAAAATACCAATATCTTTATGTGAAGTACTGAATAGTCATCTTGTTATATAACTCATCTTATGAGTATTATTTTCATTCATTTTTTATTTTTAATTTTATTATTGTTTATTATTGTTTATTTTGTTTATTTTGTTGTAGATTAATAATTTCTTCTAATTATTAGAAAATATAATAATTGATTTATTATATTGTTATAAGCCTTTAATTTAATTTAATAAATTTAGTTTTTGATAATATTATATTCTATTTATTGACATCATTCTATATATTTATAAAATCATTTATAGACATCATTATTATTGCATTTTTGACATCTTTATTAGATAATTAATATATTTCTATATATAATATTAGGCATATATTAATAATAATATATAAGAATATAGAAGAATATAGAGATATATAAGAGTATTAATGAGTATAAAGATAAAATTAATAAAATAATGAGATAATTATAGAGAATGGGAGAATAAGATAGAGAAGATAAGTGGATATAGGCATCATTTAAGGTAAATTGGAGAATTATTATACATTTTCAAATTAATAAAAGACATTATTCTGATCAATTAAGTCATCATTATATATTGATTTACTTTCTTTTAGCTTAATTAATCATAATAACGTGAATATCGGTTATATCTTTCTAATATTATTGTTTATAGATTGTTTCTAAGAGCGCAGAGAATCATCCAATATCTTAATGATTTGTATTAATTAGATTAAACAAAGGATAAGGGAGATATCTTACCTAATAGACATGATACAGATAATAAAGTATTGATGAATATATAAGAAGATAATTAATAGAAATTATTCTCGTTTTATTATTTTTAATTCTACCTAATCTTTTATTTTGTTCTATCATATCATATCGTACTTCATATCATATTCATACACATATTTAATTTTATTTTATATTTATTTATTATTAAAAATATATATGTAATAATTTTTCTACTATTCCGAACATTATTTTATTTGTATCATAACTTATATAGAGGTTATCTTATAACTTATATATGATAATATTTTATATAAAACTGGACTATCATTATATATGATTATACTATTATAAGGAGTGTCTTTATAACTTATATATATAAAACTATTATAAATAATGGAATATTATTATTAATGGATATATTATAAAGAGGGATTATGGTTACTTATAATTTGAATATTGTTATGTTTTATAAGGTGACGTAATATATACAAATGGTGAAGTATTATTTCATTATATGTATGTCTCTAATCATAGAGATTAATTATCAAGAAAATGATTATGTTACGAGTTGAAGTGGAAGACAATTGAAAGTTATCGAATTAAAGAATATAATGTATCTATACTAAAGGTGTACAATGAGTATGTATATATATAGCATACATTGGAGGTATAGATTATTATGATGGGGGAATGTACACACATTATTTGTCACCAAAATTTGCATTTCCTCTTTTCCTCATTTAATCTGAAAGACTCTCTCTATATTTTTACATATTATTATATCTATTTATATACACATAATTAAATATTAAAATCTATCAAAGAATAAACAATCAATGAAAATAGAAGATATTGATGAGATTCACGCATAGAAGCTTAAAATAAGTGGGGATTAAAAGAAATGCATATGTAGGAGAGAAAATAAGTATAATGTATGTATATCGTCATCATAACATAAACATAATAATTATCTATAATATAATACATTCTTCTATATACATATATCTCTTTATATCTATAATCATATAATTACAATATATATATTAATCATATACAATATATCCCTTGTCTTATAACTAATACAAATATATAGAGTCTTTAATACTATACTTAAATAGAGTATATTATGACTTAATAACATCGTTCTACTATATCCTTTACTTCGATTGCTTTCAATTGCTTATTTTAACTTTATTCATAGACATATTTTCTTGGTATATCTACTCATTAACAAACGTATTCATTAACTTACCTATAAAATACATCATTAAAATTATCTTAAATAATATCTATTAATTGTGAGTATAATAATACATGATGCGATAGAAAGAGTATAGAATACCCTTTATAAGATATTATGCTTTATTAATAATGTTCCAATACTTTATATAGATCTTATCTTTTATATAGTTTAGAAATACTCCTATATAAGTAATATCCGATATAAAGAGTATTCACATTTAACGTATTATTTTACCAAGTTTAATAAACCAGAGATATATGCTGAAATCCTTATATTAGGATTAATATCCCAGTTTAGCAATGTAGACATTGTTTTGGTTATGCTTAATAACCAAGGTGCAATGTCGTAATGCCCTATGTTGCCTCTTCCACTCATTATATCCCTTTATTACATTAATTTATGCCTATATCCATCTTATCCCTCACATTTTATTTTTATTTTATCTTTATCTCTCTCATTTGATACCTCTCTTTATCCCATTATTATCTTATTCTTTTATATACATATACATTTATCTCTTTATATCTTTATATTATTATATATAAATACATTTATAATAAAATATATAGAAAGAGTCTTAAAGACCAAAGAATATATAAATAGTATAAATAATTATCGGAAGGTCTTATTGATGTTTTTATGAAAATAAATTTATTTATTTTTGTAAATACGTAGTGTAGTAATTTAATATTCCAATATCCTCCATTATCCCAAACATTTCCCATTATTCCTTTATACCTCATTCATCTACTTATATTTTCCTATTATCACATATTTTATTATGTCTTTTTACACTTATTTATATCCCATTATATTCTCTATTTACAATATATGTCTATCTTCACATATCCACATTCTCCTATTTTTATATTTATACCTATATTCATTCATTTACATTCTATAATTATTACTTTATCTTACATTTTTACTTATATTCATACATTTATAAACTTTATTATTTATATTCATTTATATTCATATTCTTATTTATTCATTATTATACATAATTATACTTAAATATGTCTTTATTCATCTTTATAATTTTACATTTATTCTTATATAAATATATATATGCCTATATATTATCATATTAATATACATTATATTACATAATATCATATTGAATAGAATATGCCGAAAATAATAAAAGGAATGATAGATAATATTCTATAGAAGATGTCTAAAATAGGATAATATTATAATAGAAGATGCCGAAGAATTGAAAATAAGATATAATATATAGATAAAAAGAATAGATAGTAAATTTTATATCGATTAACTTCCTCATCAATAAACTATTATATAAATAAATAATCATATAACATCTAATACATGTAAATATAAAATTGTAGTTTCTGCACCAACATGACTATTATTAGTAAAATCATAATTATAAACTCTATAAGTACATATCATTAACATTATAGTTAACATTATCATATGTAAACCATGTAATCCTGTTAAACTAAAGAATGTAGAACCATAAACTCCATCACTTAAAGTGAAACCAGAATAACTATATTCTAAATATTGGAAATAAACAAATAAAGCAATTAATAAAGTGGTATAAGTAAATCCATATAAAGTATGAGATCTATTACCTTGAATTAAAGCATGATGAGCATAAGTAACAGTGATACCTGAAGCTAATAAAATAATAGTATTTAATAAAGGTAATTCTGCAGGTGATATAACAGGTATACCAATAGGAGGTCATTGCATTCCTATATCCATTGTAGGATTTAAAGCTGAATGTAAATAAGCTCAGAATAATGAAGCAAATATTAAGATTTCAGATAAAACAAATAATAAGAAACCTTGATTGATACCACGTTTAACAGCAATTGTATGATCTCCTAAATATGAACTTTCAGCAATAATATCTTTAAATCATAATGTCATACTATATAATACAACAATAATAGATAATATTATAATTCATAAATTATTAATATAACCATGAGCTGATAAACCTAGACTAAGAGCTAAATCCATTAAACTAAAAGAAGTGAAGATAGGTCATGGAGAAGGACCTACTAAATGGAAAGGATGTAATTGTAAATAACCTCTAATATTATTAGTCATTTTTATAATGAAAAAGATAGGATAATGAATATTATTATAAATATAAAATGAGTATGACTGGATTCGAACCAGTATAGCTTGCTTAAAAGGCAAGAGTCCGAACCTTTAGACGACATACTCTTTAGAATGCCTATGCTGAGATTTGAACTCAGACGGATCACGCTTCAAGCAATTGCTCTACCATTGAGCTACAGAGGCATAAAGAATATTGTAAATCAAGAGTAGATAGAATTGAACTATCATCGAATGTGTTGAAGACATTAACTTTACCATTAAGCTATACTCTTAATAATATTCAGATATAAATGAATATAGATTTAGTTATAATGGATTCGAACCATTAACCTAGATGTGTAAGATCTATGATTTACCATTAATCTAATAACTAATAATGAAATGAGAATATCCTAATAGGAATTGAACCTATATTAAAATATTAGAAGTATATTGTTTTACCATTAAACTATAGGATAATAAAGCGGTTAATCAGTGAATCGAACACTGAACCTACAAAGGGACTATATAGCAAATAGCCTGATTTTACCAATAAATCAAATTAACCACGCAATACATCAGATTCGAACTGACATCACCTATAGTGACATTATAGGGCTTTACCATTAAGCTAGTAATGCATAACTGAATCAATACGATTCGAACGTATATAACTTAGACCAAATCTAAGGGACTTGCCAATTAGTCAATGATTCAATACTTAACCTCAACGAGAATTGAACTCGTATATCAACAATGAAGATGTTGTATCATACCATTAGATCATAAGGTCTTTATGTCTTATATAGGAGTTGAACCTATAACCTTTCGATTACAAAACGAATGCTCTACCAATTAAGCTAATAAGACAAAGGGTAACTACTGAGAATTGAACTCAGATAGACCGTTCCACATACGGAGATTTTACCATTAAATTATAGCTACCTATAAATAATTTATATCTAAATGAGATAGGACTGAATCGAACAGTCGCAGCCAATGGCACTATAGCTACAATATAGGTCTAATTACCAACATTAGAACTATCCCATTATGACTGGTGGGACTTGAACCCACACGGTTTATACCTATACAGCTTAAATGTATTATGTCTACCATTCCATCACAGTCACTATTGTTACCTTAAACGAATATTTATTTATCTCTCTTTATATATTTATTATTGCATCTATACTATATATTCATGCTGGTATTGCTATGGCTACACCAAATAATATTGGTAAAAATATCATTCAACATAAATTAATTAATTTATCATATCTTACTCTTGGCAATGTAGCTCTTACTCATATATATGTAAATGCAAATATATTAGCTTTTAATCCTAATATTATACCTGTACCTCCACCTATAAATAATATAGCTGTTAATGTACTTAAAAATAATATTGATGCATATTCTGATAAAAAGAATAATACAAATATACTACTACTATATTCAGTCATATGACCTGATACTAATTCTGATTCAGCTTCAACATTATCAAATGGTGGTCTAGCACATTCAGCTACACAACCAATATAAAACATAATCGCTAATGGTAATAAAGGAATACCATATCATATAGCTTCTTGTAGATAAATATATTTAGATATATTCATAGTTCCAGCTAATAATATACATAATAATATAATAGTAGTTAATACAAGTTCATAACTAATTAATTGAGCTGTAGAACGAATTGAACCTAATAGAGAATATTTACTATTAGCAGATCATCCAGCTAATAATGTACCAAATACACCAACACTACTAATGGCTAAAGTTAATATAAATCCATAATTACTATCATAAATTGTAACTCCTGGTGCAAATGGTATTACAGATCAACATAATAATGCAGATATTAATGATATCATTGGACTTATAAATAATATTAATTTATCAGCATGTGTTGGTATTATAATTTCTTTTAATAATAATTTGGCAGCATCTGCTATGGCCATTAATATACCATAATATCCTACAGCATTAGGACCAACTCTACGTTGCATATAACCTAATGTTTTACGTTCTGCAACAGTTAGGAAAGCTACGGCTAATAAGACACTAAGAAACATTATTAATAATTCTAGAAAATTTAACATTTATCTAGTGATTGCGATTGCCCCTATAACCGATAATACTAATATTATACTTAATATAATTAATATATAAGCATATTCACTGTAAAAGATAGAACCTATAATATTTAATTCATTATAAGTTGTAGATAATGATTCAATAGGTGCATAAGAATCATAAGATATATCAAATGGTAATAATAAAATAATTATAAAGAATATAATTAGAGGATTCATACCACCGACTGGTTTATATTCTATATTTAATAAAGATAGAATAAATAAGAATAATATAGCTATAGCTCCAACATAGACTAAGATATATAAGATACCCATAAGGACATAACCAGATGAATATAAAGATATAGCGATACTAATAAATAAACAAATAAGAGCTAGAATACTTTGAACAGGGGATAATAGACCTATTGCTAATATACTAGCTATACCACTTATTATTGACATTAAAGTTTTATTATATAATAATATAATTTATTATTTACATAGTCTTTTCATTCTTTACGTCATAACTTAGAATCGAACTAAGATCAATACATTAACAGTGTACAGCTCTACCATTGAGCTATTATAACATTATCATTATTACCTAATCATTCAATGAAATCCTCGATTGAGACACATTCTAATTTAATAGGCATCATACCATGATTTACACCACATAATTCACTACATTGTCCATAATAAACACCTGTACGTTGAATTAAAGCACTAACTTGATTTAATCTACCTGGAGTAGCATCAACTTTCATACCTAATGATGGTATAGTAAAACAATGAATAACATCATTAGCAGTAACTATAAATCTAACATGTGTATCTACCGGGACCACTATCGAAGTATCTGTATCTAATAATCTTAATCCACCTTCTTCTAACATATCGTCTGGTATCACATATGATTCATATTCTATTGTTTCACCTAATGAATCTACAAAATCTGAATATTCATATTTTCAATATCATTGTAATCCTATAACTTTAATAGTCATAGCTGGAGTTAAAACTTCATCACATAAATATAATAAAATAAATGATGGGAAAGCAATTAATAGTAATATAATAGCTGGGAAAATAGTTCAGATAATTTCAATAACTTGACCATGTCTGATATATTTATAAGCAAATTTATTATCTTTATAATCATTAATAATAACGTATAAAATATATGAAACAAGACCTAATATTAAACATAAATAAAACATAATATGATCATATAATTCATGAATACCTTCAGCATTAGGAGTAGCTGTATCTTGTAGTCTTATACCTCAAGGTGTAGGGACATCTAAAAATATCATTTTAATTTAAATAAATAAAATATATATAAATATGGAATCCATCGGAATTGAACCGATATTACTTACATGCAAAGCAAGTGATTTACCATTAATCTAGGATCCCTTGAGATAATTACAATTTCATTAATCATTTCATTAAATACTTATATTTAATTCTTATTAGTTATTATATCTTTATAATAATTAATACTATTTCATTATTATCTTTAATGTTAATAATAAACTGTTATAGGTTTCATATTTGATATGCTGTCAATATTTACCTCTACTAATCTTAGCTTATAATAATATATCTTTATATAAATATATATTATAACCATTGGATTAGACTACATAATCCTCTCGTACACATGTAATTTAAAGTTTATTATAATACAATAGATGATAGAAACATTACTGGCTCACGCCGTAATTAACCCATCTCAAGTAGCTCTTTATATGACGAACAGTCATACCCTTTATAGCTGCTGCGGCCATAAGGTTGAGCCTAGACGACCATATTGTTTACTTAATTAATAATTAATTAAGATTATATTAATTTTTAATTTAATATCTCTATATATTTCTATATAGATCAGACTATGTCTTAAATATTATTTATATTTTATAATATTCTTGGGCTTTCGTGGAAAGATTATTGTTATACTACTCACTTTCTAGTCGTTGAACGTTTATATTCCTTAAATAATTATATAATAATAATTAAATGTATAAAATATACTTCGCTGCATATTGTCATATATTATATATATAATACTTAGATATCTATGCAATTAACCCAATTTAACCTCAACTATTGTCTGGTTAATCGAGGTGGCAAACACCGCTGACGATATCAACTCTCTAGCGGTATTACCCTGTTATCCCTAACGTAACTTTGATTCGCTATCGACATACTATACTTAGTTATTGCCTGTTCACTATACCATACTTACGTACTAATTCAATCTGTAAATTAAATTATCATAACACAGTTATATTATTATCTTTATCATTTTTATTATAAATTCCATTATAGAATAAATTATAATTAAAATAACTAATTACCATTTAGCATTACTGTATTTATTCATACTATTATAACCTTATTAAGTTTAATAACTAATATTAAAACATAATAAAGTAGATTACATTTTTGTCATTTAGACACATCAGTTATATTTTGTGATGTCGACGCCCCATCGAAACTAACCATGTTACCCTGTCTCATTAATTGCTATTACTACTCGAATATAATATATTATTATAAATTGTAATAGAATGGAAATGATTAAATATATATTAATTCATTTAAATAACATTATTTAAAGAAATATAATATTAAGGCAACACTATAGTAAAGCTGTATAGGGTCTTCTCGTCAATCTATTGTTATACAGTATCTTCACTGCAATTACTATTTCACTGAGGCCCATATAGATACATTTATAGCATCGTGTACTCATTCATGCAGGACGCCAATTAAACGTCTAGGAATTTCGCTACCTTCGGATCCTCATAATAAGACCGCCGTTAATTAAAGCATTATGTATTATCTCTCTAACACTGGGCAGGTAGCACCTATTATACTAATCTTTACAGATCTGCAATAGGCTATGTTTTTGGTAAACAGTCGCACTATATTTAAAAGGTTTAATCTTTTATTGCCGAGTTCATTTATATGGATTGTCTCATTCTCCTCTACTTAATTTATTTAATTGAAGAAATCATTATTAAATATCATTATATACTTATATAATTATAATTGAGATTATAAATATATATAAATCTTTTAATTGATTTAATCATTAATATAATTAAATTTATATACCAGAGTCGGATTACGGTACGGTTAATTTAATTTCTTGTAATAATACTCATCTTTAATTAATATTCATTAATCAAATTAGAGACCGTTGATTTTGTAAAACCTTATATATATCAGAGGAAGGGCTTATCCCTTCTAACGTTACTCAAGTCAGCATATTCTTCACTATTTTTATAGTGTAATCTGCTACCATATTTTATATATCTGTAATTCAGTCTATTTTTATAGGCCCGTATATCTACTCTTATTATCTATATATCAATTAATGCGTTGTTACACGTTCTCTAGCAGATGATTACTATCATATCCACTGATTAATTGTCTTATTAGAAATTTATTATATAAATTATATAATAATATAAGATTGATACCACTTAAAAATAATTAAGGACTTTCATTTCACAGTCTAGGTTGTTTCCTTTTCATCATAGTACCTTATCGCACTATGATTGACTATTTAATTTTTATATAAACAACTAGTTCAGATATTAAATTCGTATGATAAATTCTAATAACTCCCATAAATAAATATATTGATATATATTCATTGTTTCAAATTTAGTGATTTACCTAGTGTTATTCATTAAATGCTATACTGAGATATATTTCGCAGATAACCAGCTATCTGTATATTAGATTTGCCTTTCACTTCAATACATTATTCTTCAGAAGGTATTGCTACACCAACCTGTTCAGTCATATTACATATCTCTATCTCATACTAATTATATTTAATTCTTTATATTGATTTAGATATAAAGACCAATATATTCATATAAGTTTTATAGAAATTATATATATATATATATACATAAATTATACATAATATACTTGATAATGTATAGATCATATACTTTCGGGTCTATTATTCTTAACTCTTTATCTAATTATATTTAATTATAATTATTTCGCTAATAATAATAACTCACTGACCCATTATACAAGAGGTACACTATTCTATAGCTGCTCTCTATTAAAGTATTTCTTCATTAATCTTCATTTAATTATTTTATATATTTATTTATATATTTTATTTAAATATTTAATGCTTTTATTACATTTTCCCTCGCGGTACTTTATATTTATAATTGTTTTTAGTATTAGTAGTAGTTCTACTGTCTTTATATCTCTTGATATTACTTAAATACTCCCATCATTTCCCTCACCGGTAATCTGATAGTCCCATTTGGTTTTCTTATATCTTACTTAGATGTTTCAGTTCAGATATTCTCATCTCTTTTACTATTTCTAGTTTAGATCGGTTTAACCTTCTCTTCGTCTTGAGAACAATTATAATTTTATCTTCCATACTTTAATATTTTGATTAATTCGATTGCTTTCAATTACCTCACCTAGCACTCTCCAGAGCATAAATTTTTATTATTTCTATTTCTATTTTCGGCATCTTTATTTCTATCTTATATATATCTTTATTTATTCCATAAACATCTATCTTTATTCTCTGATTATCATCACTTCTCTCTAACATCGATATAAAATTTACTATCTATTCTTTTTATCTATATATTATATCTTATTTTCAATTCTTCGGCATCTTCTATTATAATATTATCCTATTTTAGACATCTTCTATAGAATATTATCTATCATTCCTTTTATTATTTTCGGCATATTCTATTCAATATGATATTATGTAATATAATGTATATTAATATGATAATATATAGGCATATATATATTTATATAAGAATAAATGTAAAATTATAAAGATGAATAAAGACATATTTAAGTATAATTATGTATAATAATGAATAAATAAGAATATGAATATAAATGAATATAAATAATAAAGTTTATAAATGTATGAATATAAGTAAAAATGTAAGATAAAGTAATAATTATAGAATGTAAATGAATGAATATAGGTATAAATATAAAAATAGGAGAATGTGGATATGTGAAGATAGACATATATTGTAAATAGAGAATATAATGGGATATAAATAAGTGTAAAAAGACATAATAAAATATGTGATAATAGGAAAATATAAGTAGATGAATGAGGTATAAAGGAATAATGGGAAATGTTTGGGATAATGGAGGATATTGGAATATTAAATTACTACACTACGTATTTACAAAAATAAATAAATTTATTTTCATAAAAACATCAATAAGACCTTCCGATAATTATTTATACTATTTATATATTCTTTGGTCTTTAAGACTCTTTCTATATATTTTATTATAAATGTATTTATATATAATAATATAAAGATATAAAGAGATAAATGTATATGTATATAAAAGAATAAGATAATAATGGGATAAAGAGAGGTATCAAATGAGAGAGATAAAGATAAAATAAAAATAAAATGTGAGGGATAAGATGGATATAGGCATAAATTAATGTAATAAAGGGATATAATGAGTGGAAGAGGCAACATAGGGCATTACGACATTGCACCTTGGTTATTAAGCATAACCAAAACAATGTCTACATTGCTAAACTGGGATATTAATCCTAATATAAGGATTTCAGCATATATCTCTGGTTTATTAAACTTGGTAAAATAATACGTTAAATGTGAATACTCTTTATATCGGATATTACTTATATAGGAGTATTTCTAAACTATATAAAAGATAAGATCTATATAAAGTATTGGAACATTATTAATAAAGCATAATATCTTATAAAGGGTATTCTATACTCTTTCTATCGCATCATGTATTATTATACTCACAATTAATAGATATTATTTAAGATAATTTTAATGATGTATTTTATAGGTAAGTTAATGAATACGTTTGTTAATGAGTAGATATACCAAGAAAATATGTCTATGAATAAAGTTAAAATAAGCAATTGAAAGCAATCGAAGTAAAGGATATAGTAGAACGATGTTATTAAGTCATAATATACTCTATTTAAGTATAGTATTAAAGACTCTATATATTTGTATTAGTTATAAGACAAGGGATATATTGTATATGATTAATATATATATTGTAATTATATGATTATAGATATAAAGAGATATATGTATATAGAAGAATGTATTATATTATAGATAATTATTATGTTTATGTTATGATGACGATATACATACATTATACTTATTTTCTCTCCTACATATGCATTTCTTTTAATCCCCACTTATTTTAAGCTTCTATGCGTGAATCTCATCAATATCTTCTATTTTCATTGATTGTTTATTCTTTGATAGATTTTAATATTTAATTATGTGTATATAAATAGATATAATAATATGTAAAAATATAGAGAGAGTCTTTCAGATTAAATGAGGAAAAGAGGAAATGCAAATTTTGGTGACAAATAATGTGTGTACATTCCCCCATCATAATAATCTATACCTCCAATGTATGCTATATATATACATACTCATTGTACACCTTTAGTATAGATACATTATATTCTTTAATTCGATAACTTTCAATTGTCTTCCACTTCAACTCGTAACATAATCATTTTCTTGATAATTAATCTCTATGATTAGAGACATACATATAATGAAATAATACTTCACCATTTGTATATATTACGTCACCTTATAAAACATAACAATATTCAAATTATAAGTAACCATAATCCCTCTTTATAATATATCCATTAATAATAATATTCCATTATTTATAATAGTTTTATATATATAAGTTATAAAGACACTCCTTATAATAGTATAATCATATATAATGATAGTCCAGTTTTATATAAAATATTATCATATATAAGTTATAAGATAACCTCTATATAAGTTATGATACAAATAAAATAATGTTCGGAATAGTAGAAAAATTATTACATATATATTTTTAATAATAAATAAATATAAAATAAAATTAAATATGTGTATGAATATGATATGAAGTACGATATGATATGATAGAACAAAATAAAAGATTAGGTAGAATTAAAAATAATAAAACGAGAATAATTTCTATTAATTATCTTCTTATATATTCATCAATACTTTATTATCTGTATCATGTCTATTAGGTAAGATATCTCCCTTATCCTTTGTTTAATCTAATTAATACAAATCATTAAGATATTGGATGATT